GCAAAAATCGTAGCAAGAATCTACTCTATTCCATAGCTATTTGGAACTGGAATTGACGAATAAGGAATACCCATATTAGTGTTTAGTAGTTTCAAATAGAAATCTATTTGGGGCGTGGCCAAGTGGTAAGGCAACGGGTTTTGGTCCCGCTATCCGGAGGTTCGAATCCTTCCGTCCCAGAGCATACTCCTTTTATATATCAGAATAACGATATCCGAATCTAAATTGCTCTTTTTTTTGTTTTTAATAACCTTCTTTCTAAGAGTCAAATATTGGAGAAAGTGTGATTCTTGCTTTTGATTTTGAATGATTTCTTAAGATTGACACTCGAAGAACTGCGAGATTGGTGGATCTATTCTATCGAGTTATTTGATCTATCGGGTTATTTGAAGATGCAAGGTAGATTCAAAAAAATTAGTTTATTTGTGTTATTTATAATATTCGTGATATTATTATTTTCGTAATATTATTATTAATGATATTCTTTTTTTTTTACTAATATTATATATTATACTTTTCTATTCTAATAAAATCTAACTATTCTAATAAAATCTAATAATAAAATCTAATATCTAATAAAAAATATAAAATATATAAAAAATATATATATATATTGCATTCATACAATATGGGTTAGTTTGAATTCTTATTGAGGCTTTTTCTTCCTAAATTATATATTTATTTCATATAGCATATAGAAGGAAATTGATTTCATATAGAAGGAAGAAGTATAGATAGATTACTATGGATCGACTGAACCTATGACTATTCATGATTCCATAATTGAATAAATGTTCCAGACTAGAGGAATGTTATGGTAAAACTTCGTTTGAAACGATGTGGTAGAAAGCAACGTGCGACTTGAAGGACATGATCGGCTGTGGATGTCAAAACCCACCACTTTCCATTATGTAGAAATGAAGGTGCTTTTTGCTCGACATCCTTTGTTCTATTATAATCCGGCTTTTGTTGGGTTGTAATGTAAATAGTACAGGATGGAGCTCGAAGAGAAACATCTATTTTTCAGGGGCAAGGATCTAGGGTTAGTTAATGGAAATCAATAAGTTGGAACAACTTCGTAAGTCTATTTTTGATATAGAAATCGAAAGGCTCCGATTCAAACTATTTTCAAATCAAAAAGAAAATTGTTGGAATTGGTAAAACTCTTTCGATCAAAAGTGTATCATGCGGGAATTAATCGTTCATATGATTCTTTGATAGAAAGAAAAAAAGAGAGAAAAAAAAGGGCATGTTGCTGCCATTTTTGAAATGATTAAATATCGCCGAAGTAATGTCTAAACCCAATGATTCAAGGAAAAGATAAAAGATCCTAGAACAAGGAAATACCCTTTTCAATTTTCTCAACAACTAGATTAAAATCAAGAATCGAAATAGATTCTAAGTGAGACAAACAAAAAAGGGGTTAGAGACCACTCAATAAAAGAATGCCTAAGGATTTTTTTTGAGCATTTTGAGAGTTATTTGACTTGAGTTATGAGAGTACGAATGCTTTTTTCTTCTTTTTTTTTCCGAAAAAAAAAGACGGTTTAACGGTTTAAATGTCTAATTGATTTGCTGGTTTATGGATTTTTTGACATTCTAATTCCATAAATAGACATAACTTTTAATTAATCATTTTTTTTTCTCGAGCCGTACGAGGATAAAACTTCTTATACGTTTCTAGGGGGGGTATTATTTAACTACATCTATCCCAATGAGCCGTTTATCGAATTGTTGCAATTGATGTTCGATCCCGAAGAGAGGGAAGAGATCTTCGAAAAGTGGGTTTTTATGATCCGATAAATAATCAAACCTATTTAAATGTTCCCGCGATTCTCTATTTCCTTGAAAAAGGAGCTCAACCCACAGGAACTGTTCATGATATTTTAAAGAAGGCGGGGGTTTTTACAGAACTTAGTCTTAATCAAACAAAATTCAATTAATGAAATACAAAAAAGAGGGTGTGGATGATTCATATCTAGCTTTGTATAAATTTTTCTTTATTATTTCCTCCCCCCTCTTTTGTTCTATTCATACTAATAAATTTATTATTCGTATTTCTTATTACTATGCTACTATAGAATATTGCTACTCTACTATAGAATATATTCTATAGAGTACCGTGTTCTATAACAACAAAACCAGATTTTATGGAGCTAATTTTATTCATATAAAATATAGAGAAAAAAGATCAATTGAATAAATGAAGTAATTGCATTTTTTTAAATATGTTATTTTTTAAAATACCATAAAATAAGATAAAAAAAACAGAAACATATATAACATATAAAAATAGAAAATATTAATAATAATTAATAAAAAAAATAATAATAATAATAATTATAATAAAAAATAATAATTAATAAAAAAAAATTACAAAAATTTACTTAATTCTTTTTTTTCATTGTATTTTTTATAGTCTTTTTTCTATTCTTTATTCTTTTCTCAACTCTCAACATTTCTATTTAAAATTTACAATCATATTGACAACAGCGTATTG